TAGATTCGTATTCACATACATAAGAATTATATAGGAAGAAAAATAATCTTGGATTCGTTTTTGAAAAAAGAGAAAAAAAAAATTTTGAGGTAATCAGACTATTCCAATTATAATACTCGTGTAGAAAAAGTCGTAATAAATGCAAAGAGGAAGCATCTTTAACCCAGTAGCGAAGGATTTGAATCAAAATTTCCAGATGAATGGGGTAGGGTATTAGTACATCTGACACATAATTTAAATGTGAGAATTTGTCCTCTAAAAAAGGAAATACGGAATGAATTGATCTTAAATTGTAAGATTTTACTATTTTTTTATCTTCATATTCATATAAGAATCGTAAGGAAAATGGAATTTCCACAACGATTGCAAATCCCTCTGATATCAGTTGAGAATACAAATTTTTTTTGTGCCCAAACAAATGATTTTGATTAGAATCATTAGTATAAAGAATCCAATGATTCTGTTGATACATTCGATTAATTAAACGTTTCACAATTAAGAAACTATATTTATTATCATAACCTACATTTTCAAAAAAAATCGATTTCTTTAAACCATGATCATGAGTAAGTGCATAAATATGCTCCCGAAAGATAAGTGGGTATAGGAAGCCGTATTGCCGAGATCTATGTAGTTCTAAATTTGCTTGAATTTCCTTCATTTCATTTGAAATTGAATGAAAAATGAAACCAAAAGTAAAAGTATAAAGTAAAAGTCTTAGGGGATTTCTTATGTTATACAATTATACATAGTGCGATACAGTTAAAACAAGGTATTCTAGTTATAGTATTCAAAGAATAGGTACCTTGGAAGGAAGAAATAACGGACTCTCTATCTTTTCCATCTATTTTTACCTTATAATTAGATCGGGTAATTCTTCAAATTATGAAAAAAAGTTCGTTACTTTTTTTTTCTTTTCTTCCCCTGTATATAATTGGAGTCATAAGACTCTATCCATTTAGCCATTTGACCAAACTTTCAATAAATTTTTTGAATAATTCAAACACGATTTTGTACTAATTCAGTAAGAATTCCATATTGGAATAATTCCCCATTAACATTAATACGACATGCTTTTTTTTCCATTCATTCTTTTCAGGATCAGTCGTGGTCTTACAAACCCTATCGATTTTATGTACGAATATACTAATTCATAAAAATGTGTAAAAGAAGATAGACGCACTTAAAAGCCGGGTACTCTACCGTTGAGTTATCAACCCGAATCGAATAAGAAAATAAGACTTAGTGAAGCCATTGAAGTCTTAATATGGGTAGATACAATAGAAAAAAAAAGAAACCTTATTCCCTATTAACCTATTCAATATTCCATAATTCAATAAAATCGAATTCCATTCAATATTCAATAAAAAAGGGAGATTCAAAAATAGATTTCTACCCGTTCAGATTAGATTTGTTTGATGCGCTCTTATCAATATGAATTGAATTTTCATGTTGAAAATTCCAAAATAGAAATATAAAATTGAAAATAGAAATTTCAAATAGAATATAAATTTCAAATAGAAATATAAAAAAATTGAAAATATAAATGAAATAAGTATATAAATAGATATAAATAGAACAAGCCAAAATGAAAATAGAAATGAAAAATGAAATTCATAATAAGTATTAGAATGAAATTCGAATTTCAATAAGAGTTTCAAATCAGAGTGAAAATTTAGAATTTCTAAATAAAATGAATAGATAATAGAGTCAAAAGAGTTCAAACGAAATCCCCTAAAAAAAATAGAATTTATTCATTAATGAACTTAACTTTCTTTTTTTTTATATACATTATACATTTGATTATCTAAAAAATTAGAGATAAATCCAATATATTGTTGTCATTATAGAACACAACATTCTTAAAAGAATAAGAGAGGGGGGATAGTAAAATAAAGAAAAAATTATACAAAGTTACATAGTTATATAAAAGTAATCCACACCCTCTTTTTTTTTGTTATTTTTTTTATTAATTGAATTTCCTTGCATTAAAGCAAAGTTCTGTAAAAACTCCTGCCCTATTTGAAATATCATAAACAGTTCCTGTAGGTTGAGCACCCCTTTCAAGGAAATATAGAACCGCGGGAACATTTAAATAGGTTTGATTCTTTATCGGATCATAAAAGCCCACTTTACAAATATCTCTTCCTTCTCTTCGAGAGCGAACATCAATTGCAACGATTCGATAAACAGCTCATTGGGATAGATATAGATGAACCCCCCCTAGAAACGTATAAGAAGTTTTCTCCTCGTACGGCTCGAGAAAAAAATTATGCGAAGTTCTATATATATATATAGAATTCGAATATAAAAGAAGTACATCAAATCATCAAAGAAATTAGACTATGGATTCAATATTTTCTTCTTCCCCCCCAAAAAAATTTGTACTCTCATAACTCAAGTTGTATCACTTTTAAAGAGCTCAAAAAAAGACACTTAGGCATTTCACTTATTTACTTATTGAGCGGTCTCTAACTCCTTAATCTCCTTTTTTGTTTGTCTTCTTCAAAATAGATCTTTATTCTTCATTTTTATCTAGGTTTTAAGACAATTGAAAAGAGTCTTTCCTTGTTCCAGGATCCTTTCTTTTTTACTTGAATCATTAGGTTTAGACATGACTTCAATGATCATTAATCCTTTCAAAATAGCAGCAACATGCCTTTTTTGCGAATTATTTAATATAAAAGAATCATACGAATAGTTTATTATCACGTAATACACTTTTTATCAAAAGAGTTTGACCAATTCTCAAAAATTGACTTTTTTTCATTTGAAACTTGATTGAATTGGATCTTTTCAATTTATACTTATGAAGTTTTTTAAACTTATTGATTCACACTAACCCTAGATTTTTCTTCCTGAGAAATGAATAACTGCTTTATACTCGAGCTCCATCACCTTACTATTTACATTACCCCCTCTTATAAAAAAGGACGGATTTTTGTGAAATAGAACAAAAGATGTCGAGTCAAGAAGACCCTAATTAGAATTACTATCATATTATATATATATTCCAATATATTATATATAATAGAATTCATATTCTATTATTCTGAATTCAGAATATTATTATGAATTCATTTATAATTATAATAGAATTGAATAATCATATATATATAATAATATATATCTTCTGTATAATTCTGACTATAATTATTTAATATTATCTAATTGAAGATATTCATTATTAGAATATATTAATTCTTCTTTTTATATTAATATTATTTCATATATGAATTGAATATTCTATAATTGAATATTAGAAATCTTATTTATTCGAATATTTATTAGAATAGATTCGAATATTTATTAGAATAGAATATATTATTGAATATAATCTATTATTTATATAAAAGAAATCTAATTTATTTCAAAGAAATCGAATTTCAAAGAAATCTAATTCATTTATAATATTTATATAAGAATATAGTCTAATTAGAATAGTATTATAACTAATATTAGAATAGTATTCTAACTAATTATAGTATTATAACTAATTATCGATATAATATTCTAATATTATATCAATATTATTAGAATTATATTATATATAATCAATAAATATTATATAAATTGATATATAATAAATAAATATAATAAATATAAATAAGAAAATATATAATAAAAAAATAGATAATCAAAAATATCTAATTCAAATTAAAAAGGGTGGATGTAAAAATCCACAACGGATCATGTCCTTCAAGTCACACGTTGCTTTCTACCACATCGTTTCAAACGAAGTTTTACCATAACATTCCTTTCTTTTTAACCAGTATGTAATTGATTCCATTATGAAATCATGAATAGTCATTGGTTCATTTGATACATAGTTATACATATGTTTTTATTCTATTCTATATGCTATATAAAAAAAGAGTTTATCAATCAGTTTCAGTAAGAATTCAATAAAATAAAAAGAATCCCATATTTTATTGTATGAATTCAATCAATTTTTTCTATTTTCTATTTTTCATTTTGATTTATATTTCTTTTATTCCAATTTTCTGAAATATTTCTTGTATTATCGTATTATCTTTCTTTGATTATCTAATTAGAATATATAATACTAAAGAATAATAACTAAAGAATATTCTCTTTGATTATCTAATTAGAATATATAAGAATAATTATCTAAGAATTCTAATATATAAAATGAGATTGATATTATTTATAATTCGAATATTCGAATATCTTTTATATTATTCTAATCTATTTTATATTAGATTTATTAGAATTATCTTTTATTATAATTATCTTGATTTATATATGAAAATTTTAGTATGAAAATTTTGGATATTCTAATATATTAGAATTCTAATTCTCTTTATTATTATAATTATATATATATTAGAATATTAGAATTCTAATTCTCTTTATTTTATTATTTATATTATTTTGATTTTGATCTGAATTGATATATATATTCTTCTCATTTTATATTATTCTAATTTATATATATATGAATATGAATTTCTATTTATATATATATTCTATTATTATATTATCTTTTAGATTATTATATTATCTTTTAGATAGATATATATATCTATATGTTTAGATATCTATAATCTAATTAGTCTAATTCGAATATTTAGATATTCGAATCTTTCTATTTATATAATTTATATATATTTTGACATTCTTTATTTAGATTATTATTTTATAAAAGAGTAATATATAAAAAGAGTAATATATAATTGATTATTTTTTATATAATTCTATAATAAAAAAAATTATCAATTATATATTATTTTCATTAATTATATATTATTTTCATTATATGAGTATACTCTGGGACGGAAGGATTCGAACCTCCGAATAGCGGGACCAAAACCCGTTGCCTTACCACTTGGCTACGCCCCATTTATCTTTATATTCGACACTAATAAAGACTATTATTCTTATTGGTTTTAGTCAATTATAGTACAAATATCATGGAATAAAGAATATTTGTACTATTACTTTTATTTGTACATGTACAGATAAAAAATGAAACTGAAAATTGAATTTCTTTATCATTACATCTAATTGAATTGAATTCCATATAATGGAATTCAATTAAGATATTGTATTTATTCTTTATTGTCTTAATGAAAGTTACATATTTCTATTATTTATTATTCTATATTCTGATTCTCTTTATCTTCTTATATATTCTCTTTTCTTATTCTATTCTTTAGAATATATTTCTTATATATTCTAAAGAATAGAATAAATATATAAATTAGAAATTCTTTATAAGAAATATAGAAATATGAGATATTCAATATTTGAATATAGAATATCTCATCTAATATTATTCTTTTATTAGAATATTGATTCTAATATATAATTGAATATATAAAAAGAAATAGATAACAATATCTAATATTAGAAATATATATTCTGATTCCTCATATATCTATTATCTTATTCTTATATATCTTATCTATATTCAATTATATATATTTCAATGAGATTTCTATATGAAAATTATTCTCATTTAGAATTTGATATTCAAATAGATTAATTCTATATTCAATATATATGAAAATCTATAAAAATTAGATATTCTTTTAGTTTTAGAATGATATAGTATTCAAATTGTATTATTAGTTCTTATTAGAATTATATATTCCTCTAATTTAGAATTCTATATAATTTAGAATTAGATTCATATTAAAATGAGATTTTATAATTAAGAATTCTATTAGAATTGAATATTCTAATTTATTTATTTATTGAATTAGATTCTAATTTAGAATTAGATTCGAATTCTTCTAATTTTTAGAATTATTGAATTGAATTCTTATAACTTCTAATTAGTAGAATGATATTCTAATGAATTTTTGAATATTCAGATTTATAAATTGAGAATATATATTTAGATTGAATACATATATTTCGATGAAAATATTGTATTGAATAAAGATTTCAAATATTGTATTGAATAAAGATTTCAATAGAATAGAATATTCTTAGTTTAATAGAATATTATTGATTCTATTCATTATTCGCGATTTCATTATTATAGATTCTAATTTCATATTTTCATATAATATTAGAGATTCTTATATATATATATCTTATATATATATATATATATATTAATATTATATTAATATAATAATGAATAATTCTAATTATTATGAAATCGAATTATTCAATTTTCATTAGAATCTAATTCTGAAAATTAGAATTAGAATCGAATTATTCAATTCTAATTATGAATATAATATAAAAGATTCTTATATAATCTTATATTAAATTGTTTCAATTTTATTGAATATTGAAGAATTTATTAAGAATTTGAATAATTAATAATGAATAATTGAATTGAATAGAAATCCAATTTACTATTGAAATTTCCATTTCATATTCAATATTGAATAAATTTATTTTCAAATATTGAATATTTCTTATTTATTTATATTTCTTATATTTATTATATTTATTTATTTAGATTTTTCCTTCTTTATTTATGAAATTGATTTCAATTTCATATTTTTGAATATTGAATAATTGAAGATTATCCAAAATCTTTCATTCCAAATATTGAATAGTATTTCAATTTCATAGTATTTAAAAAGAAAAATATTGAATAGGATTCAAAATAGATATAAAATCTAAGAAATATACATTAAAATAAAGATATATTAAAGAAAAAGGATATTGAAAATATTTCATAATTGAAAAGAATTGAATATTCTTTAATATGTATAATATTTAAATTTTTCATTTTTTTTTTAGTAATTATTCTTTAATAATTTAAAATTGGATTAAGAATCTTATTCTAATTCTAATATTTATATCATTTTATTTATTTTTTATTCATTTTATTCATATATTCATATTGAATATAATTCAGAATATAAATTCTAATATTTATTATCTAATATTTCTGATCTAAGATTTATGAAATAGAATTCATTCAATAGAAAAATCGAATTTCATATTTTGAATGAAATAGAATTCCATTATTGAATATATTATATTATTTAATATAATGATTGAATATAATGGAATTCAATAGAAATCTTTTTTCAATATAAATATGAAATCTAAATAGATAATATCTAAGTAAAAATGAAAATAAAAAAAACTAAATGAAAATAAAATAAATAATTCAAAAAAAAAAAAAAAAATCAAATTATCTGAAAATGTTTGTTATGCTTAATATATTGAGTTTTATCTGTATCTGTATAAATTCTGTCCTTTATTCAAGTAGTTTTTTATTCGCAAAATTACCCGAGGCCTATGCTTTTTTGAGTCCAATCATCGATTTTATGCCAGTAATACCTGTGCTCTTTTTTCTCTTAGCCTTTGTTTGGCAAGCTGCTGTAAGTTTTCGATGAGATCTTTAATACTATCCTATCAAAATTCATGATTCTTTTAGAAAAAGAGATTCTTTTAGAAAAAGAATAAATAGAATTTAGATTCTAAGGTCAGATAAGTATTACAACATAAACCATGAACCCTTCGATTCAAACATTTCCATTTTTTTATAAATATAAATTTGAAAAATCGAGTATGTTATAAATCTAAATAAATAGAAATTGGATCAATCTGGTCATTTATGAATTCTGACCCTTTTTACATTTCTTCTTATTCCATTTAAAGAAAAAATGAAAGTGAACCGCAATACGAGTTACCCACAATATAGAATTTGTGGGTAGAAAATTTTTAGTAAGAAAAATGCTCGACTCTTAATTAAAAACAAATTTTCAGAAATGAATTTCTTTTTCATAAAAAAATGCATTTCTTGGTGTAAAAATAGGATATGTGGTATAAAACTATAGAATCTATTTTCTTTTTTCTAAAAAAATATATTGGAGATTTTTGAATGCTTACTCTAAAACTCTTTGTTTACACGGTAGTTATATTCTTCGTTTCTCTCTTCATCTTCGGGTTCCTATCTAATGATCCAGGACGTAATCCTGGACGGGAAGAATAAAATGAAAATCAAAAAAGATGTTTTTTTTGTTTTCTGTATTTTTCAATGTTCTTCTTCTTTTGATAAATGAATATTAAGATGATAAATTCAGAAGATAAATACAATAACAAAGAAATATAAAGAAAATAAAAAAGAACCGACGTCAATGGTAAATGGAAAGAGAGGGATTCGAACCCTCGGTACGAAAAACTCGTACAACGGATTAGCAATCCGACGCTTTAGTCCACTCAGCCATCTCTCCCAATTTAAATAAACAATATAATTACTTTGTTACATTACACAAAACGTAAGACTTTCAGCTTGAAGAAAGTCTTCTTTTTTATCGATTCTATTTTGATTACTATTTGTTGTTTTTGATTTTTTTTATTCTTCTTTTTATTACTCTTTATTATTTTATTATTATTATTGAATATTTTATTATTTAGATTTATTCTTTCTAATTTCTTATTTTGATTATTTATCATTATATATCTTATGAATATGAATTTCTGATTATAATGATCTAATTCTTAATAGAATTAGATATTATTGAAATATTCTTTTTAGAATTCTAATTCTTTTTAGAATTCTATATTCTATTATTACATATTAGATTCATTTATATATTATATTGATATATTAATATATATTCAGATTTATATATTAAGATATATTCAGTTCATTTATATATTATATTGCTATATTACGATTCTGATTGATATATTACGATTCTGAATTTCTTCTTTATTAGATTCTTTCTTTTCTTATTTATTTATATTTTATTCTTCTTTATTTCTATTTTATATATTTTCTATTTTCTTATTTATTTCTATTTTATATATTCATTATTTTATATATTCATTATATTGAATATAATATATAAGATTTGAATATTAATTAGATTTTAATTAGATTCTAATTAGATTCTTTTCATTATTTAATTATATTTGAATTTGAATAATTATATTGGAATTCTATTGAATATATTAATTAGATTTCTAATTATTTAGATTGATATTAGATTTATATATAATTCAAGAATATATTAATATATAAATGAGAAATTCTTAATAAGAATATCTTCCATAATAATATCTGAAGAAGAATATAAAAGAATAAATTATAAAAGAATTCAAAGAATATAATGGAATATAAATTCAGAGAAAAATAAAAAAAAAAAGAAAATAAAAAAGAATAAAAAAATTGTTTCAACAAATAAAAGAAATTCTTTTATCTACTCTTCATTGGAACAAAAAATGGCCTAGCTAAATACTGACTAGGCCAGGCCATGGAAATAAAAAGAAAAAAGTTTTTGTTTTGAAAAAAAAAAAATAGAGGGTTTTCTTTATTTAAATTGAATTTTTTTCATTTTTTTTATTTCTATTTTTTTTATATTTCTTATATTGCATCTTTCATTTTTGAATTCTTTTGTTTGAATTCTTTTTCTTTCTCTTTCAAGTAATCTGATTTTGAAAGTAATCTTATCTTCTTTTATAAATCTGAATCTCAGTAGTTCCCCTAACAAAAGACATAAAACGCTCTAATTTGAATGATTATTTTTTAATCGTATGTTAATCACGTCCAATTATCTTGTTCGACAAAAGGTCCATTTATATATAATAATCGTCTTGTAGCGGGTATAGTTTAGTGGTAAAAGTGTGATTCGTTCTATTAAGTCCCTTAATAGTTAAGGGGTACATCAGTTTTCTTGATATTTCGATGAAAAACTTTATTTCTTAATAAAGATGGAATCCTTTACTTCTCAATGAAATATTTAGAGAAATATATACATTATCGTGATTTGTATACAAAGGTAAAATAAATATAAATTTTCAAAAATGAAAAAAGAAATAGGATTATTCATTATGAAATATGAAATTACAAAACATAATTTTATCAATACTTGAAATTGAATGAGTATAAGTAAAGAATCCATGGAAAAAGATATCAAAATGTAGTTCTAATTGTAACTAAATCTTAAATTTTTTATTTTGATATAGAAAATTTAAGCAAAATAGCTATTAAACGATGACTTTGGTTTACTAGAGACATCAACAGCTTGTTTTAGCTCGGTGGAGATGGAAACAAAAAGCTTTTCCTAAGGATTCTATAAAATAGAAATAAAGAACGAAGTAACTAGAAAAATTTTGATCACTCTCATTTTCTAGAAGGATCATCTATAAAGCAATTCGTATTGAATGCAGTAATAAAGAAAAGCTTACATAGATATTATGAGTTTCATTTCTTTCTTTTTCTTTCATTCGTTTTCGTTTATGTCTTATATCTTATAATTTACTTCTAATTTACACATATTCCATAAAGGAGCCGAATGAAACCAAAGTTTCATGTTCGGTTTTGCATTAGAGACGTTCAAAATAATGAATCAACGTCGACTATAACCCTTAGCCTTCCAAGCTAACGATGCGGGTTCGATTCCCGCTACCCGCTCTCTATTTTTTAGAATTTCAATAATTTGATTAATTGAAAGAATTACTTTTTTTACATGAAATTTACATATAAGATTTCATATTACTTATATTTCCTATTTCTTATTTCTTATTGTTGAATATTTCTTTTTTTAATATTATATTGTCATTCTTGTATTCTTATTCAGAATATACAGAATATATATAAATTTTTGATATTTTATATATATTTCATATATTTCTATATATATATATTATATAAAATTCTCATTTGATATATATATATATATTCTTATATTCTTATATATATATAAGAATAATAGATATATATTATATCTATATTATTAGATTATATAATCTTTCTTTATTATATATATATATATTTCGATTTTTAGAATGTATATTTTGAGAATGTATATATTTATCAATTAATAAAATAGATTTCTAAATTAAGAAATTATTTATATGAAATTATTTATATTACTATAATGATTATATATTTCTATTAATGAATATTATATATTCAATATTCTATTTAAGATTATATATTATTATAATTATATATTATTATTTATATATTATTATAATTATATATTATTATAATTATAATATTATAATAATGAATATAATATTAATATTATTATGAATATAATAATATAATAATGAATCTAATATTCTTTGAATCTAATATTCTTTTCTTTCGCAATGTAATATAATCTCTATTATAAAAAAAATCGGAAATAAAAGCGTCCATTGTCTAATGGATAGGACAGAGGTCTTCTAAACCTTTGGTATAGGTTCAAATCCTATTGGACGCAATTTATTTCTATCTCTTTTTGATATTTTTATATCAAGACAAAAATTTTAACTGATTTGAATAAAAGATCCTTATAGTTATAACTTTTGAATTGAAAATCTATTTTTTTATTGAATTCTCAATTGAAAAATGAATTGAATATTCATTTCAGAATTCATATTACTAATGACTTTAATAATTGGATATTCTTTTTAATTTTTTTATATTTATTTTTCGATTTGATATGAATATTCTTTTTCTATTTAGATTAATATGAATTTTTCTTTTTATCTATTTATATTATAGAATTTAGAATTCGATTTATATATTATTTATATTAATATTCTATTGATATATTGATATTCTTCTTCTTTATGAAGAAGATTCTTATTATTATATTGTATTCTATTTTTTCTTATATATTTTTTCTTATATTAATATTCTTTTTTTTTTTTTAGAATTTTGAATTATATTATTTATAATTTATATTGTTATATATTTAGATTATGTATATTATAATAATTATGGAATTCTTATTGAAATAGATTCTTTTATTGAAATATCTTTTATTAAATACATTTTCAATATCAATATATTAACAATTCATATATTTACAATTACTATTCAAAGAAATCAAATTAATATTAAGTCAAATTAAGATTAAGTATTCTTTATTAAGATTAAGTATTATTTATATTGAAATCAGTCTTTTTTATATTGAAGAGTAATCAATTTATTTATACTTGTTCCTGAAGAAGAAAGCGTTCCATCTGTTCCTGAATAGCTTCTTTCAAAAGTGTTTCTGCTTCCTCGGTAAATGTTTTTGTAGAAGATATAATTTCTTTGAACTTAGGTTTATTTGTTTTGAAATAAGTACGTAACTCAACAAGAAATTTCCTGACCTGCCCAATTTCTAATGAATCAAGATAACCATTTGTTCCGGTATAAATAGTCATTATCTGTTCTTCCACCGTGAGTGGGGCTGATTGTGATTGTTTTAGAAGCTCACGTAATCGCTGACCTCTTGCCAATTGATTCTGAGTAGCTTTATCAAGATCAGAAGCAAATTGTGCAAAGGCTTCTAATTCTGCGAATTGTGCCAATTCCAATTTTGATTTGCCAGCTACTTGTTTCATGGCTTTAATTTGAGCTGCCGATCCTACTCTGGAAACAGAAATACCTACATTAATAGCAGGTCTGATTCCAGCATTGAATAGATCGGCAGATAAAAAGATTTGTCCATCTGTAATAGAAATTACATTAGTAGGAATATAAGCCGAAACATCTCCCGATTGGGTCTCAACTATTGGTAAAGCAGTCATACTTCCTTCACCTAAACTAGAACTTGATTTAGCGGCTCTTTCCA